TAACCGAGAAATAAATCATCTATTCTGATCTGAGACGTAATCAACTAACCTTAGAACTAAAATAGATATTAGAGTAAATATTCGCCCGCGAAAACGTTATTTTTGGATTTGGAGCAATCCGATACGATAAAATGAAAAAAATAGAAATATATGTTTAATAGGTTTAGTTAGATATCCAAAATACCTAAATTAAGGTATACAAATAACTAATAAATTAGATGAAATCTCAAAGAATCCTGCAATTTTATCTAAATATATTTCAATTCAAATTTAATTTTTTATTCGCGAGGAGCTGGATGAGACGAAACTCTCACGTCCGGTTCTGTAGTAGAGGTGGAATTCAGAAACAACCATCAACTATAACCCCAAAAGAACCAGATTCCGTAAACAACATAGAGGACGAATGAAGGGAATGTCTTATCGAGGTAATCATATAAGTTTCGGTAAATATGCTCTTCAAGCGCTTGAACCTGCTTGGATCACATCTAGACAAATAGAAGCAGGGCGCCGAGCAATGACACGAAATGCACGTCGTGGTGGAAAAATATGGGTACGTATATTTCCCGACAAACCAGTTACAGTAAGACCCGCAGAAACACGTATGGGTTCGGGTAAGGGCTCTCCTGAATATTGGGTAGCTGTTGTTAAACCCGGTCGAATACTTTATGAAATGGGCGGAGTCGCAGAAAATATAGCCAGAAAGGCAATTTCAATAGCAGCGTCCAAAATGCCTATCAAAACTCAATTTATTATTTTGGGATAAGAATGTAGAACCAAAGAAAATAGAGCCTGGGAATGAAAAATGCAAGGTTTCCTTTTTTTTTTTGACAAAGAATATTTCTTTCTTTTTCTTCGCCCTTTGCATTGAAAAAATAAATAAAAAAAAATGATTCAACCCCAGACACATTTGAATGTAGCAGATAACAGCGGGGCTCGAGAATTGATGTGTATTCGAATCATAGGAGCTAGTAATCGTCGATATGCTTATATTGGTGACGTTATTGTTGCTGTGATTAAAGAAGCAGTACCAAATATGCCCCTAGAAAAATCAGAGGTAGTCAGAGCTGTAATTGTACGTACCTGTAAAGAACTGAAACGTGACAACGGTATGCTAATACGATATGATGACAATGCCGCAGTTGTCATTGATCAAGAAGGAAATCCTAAAGGAACTCGCGTTTTTGGTGCGATCGCCCGAGAATTGAGATATTTAAATTTCACTAAAATAGTTTCATTGGCGCCCGAGGTATTATAATAGTCTTAAAATAGAAGATGAGACTATGATATAGTTATAGTAGGATATTGGAAAGAAATAGATTCAAATTAATTTAGTAGATTGTGTTTTACGCATATACCTTTAATTTTATAATAGAATTTTTATTCATAAACAAATAAAATAAGTAAAAAAAAAACTAAAAAAACATGTTGATTATATCAAAATTTTAGGACAACAAAAAATTTACTCCATTATGAGTAGGGACACTATTGCTGACATACTAACCTCTATACGCAATGCTGATATGGATAGAAAAAGAGTCCTTCGAATAGTATCTGCTAATATTACCGAAAGCATTGTTAAAATACTTTTACGAGAAGGTTTTATCGAAAATGTGAGGAAACACCGAGAAAGTGACAAATATTTTTTGGTTTCAACTCTGCGACACAGACGAAATAGAAAAGGGCCCTATAGAAATCTTTTAAATTTAAAACGGATCAGCCGACCTGGTTTACGAATCTATTCTAACTATCAAGGAATCCCTAGAATTTTAGGCGGAATGGGAATTGTAATTCTTTCCACTTCGCAAGGTATAATGACAGACCGAGAAGCTCGACTAAAAAGAATAGGCGGAGAAATTTTGTGTTATATCTGGTAATCCGTCTTATATCCACATTGGATCTGAAACTTCCTATTTGTTGTGAAAAAAAAAACTAAAAAAAAATGCGGAGTGTATAATCTTATTCCTCCTACATTAGTTAATACTTTAAGGAGGTTTTACCCGGAATGAAAAAACAAAAATGGATTCATGAGGGTTTAATTAATGAATCGTTTCCCAATGGTATATTCCGGGTTCATTTAGATAATGAGGGTCTTATTTTAGGTTATATTTCAGTAAAGATCCGACGTAGTTTTATACGGATACTGCCAGTAGATAGAGTCAAAATTTAAGTCAGTCATTATGATTCAAGCAGAGGGCGCGTCATTTATCGACTCTGCAACAAAGATTAGAATGATTAGGTAATTTTTTAACTTTAACATTCCTTTCCATGGGAATGGAATACGATTCGAAATTCAAAATTTCAAGAAACTTATTTTCTTCCAAGAAGTCGATTCAAAGTTTAAGTTAAGGTATGAAAAATATGAAAATAAGAGCTTCTGTTCGTAAAATTTGTGAAAAATGTCGACTAATTCGTAGGCGGGGACGAATTATAGTAATTTGTCCCAACCCGAGACATAAACAAAGACAGGGATAGTCTAAAAAAGACTCTCTAAAAGACCTGA